AATCCATGAGTTCGATTCTATTATTTTTTCCTCTTTTATTCTGAATAACTATCTGAATCTTGAATTGTCTTATGACTCATCACTCAACTCAGATGAATTTTTTGAAAGAACTATGCTTTGAACAAATGATCCCCGCTCCCATCACCAGTTGCTCCTCCTATCTACACCCGCTCCACCAACTAATCTTATTTTTGGATCTTGTTTGTGATATTGAGAAAAGATCAATCAATAAATATCTCTATGGATTCTTCCAACTTATTTCTATTCTATAGTATATTAAACGACTACAGTACCCTATATAATTTATATGATATGACTTTTCAATTTTAATTCATTTTTTTTTTATTTTATTGTCTTCTTTCTCTTTTATATTTCCTTCAGATGAATCGAAAACTACAAAGTATAATATATTTTTGAATGGTTCGAGCCAAAAAATGGACTATTTGCTTATTTACTTTACCTTGTTGTTGTCAGAAAAAGAGGGGAAATTCCTTATTTTCCCCCTGTCTCTAAATGAAATATGATATGCAATATAAAATAGTAAATTAAATACTATATACTATATAGTGATAGTGGATAGTGGACTGGAAATTCAAATATCTTTCTATTTCTAGTATCCGTTCTCGTTATCCATCCCATTGTCGAAACAAAAATAGAGGATGCATCAATATGTAAATATTTGGTACATAAAGCCACGACCCGATCTATCTATATTTATAACTATAGATAGATAAAAAAAATCTATATATAAGCAACCGATCCTTTTTTTTGAATCAAAGAAAGATATTCAAAAATAGACGTCTCTTATTTTGTGACTCAGAATAAACGTTTCGCGTGGAGGAGTGGAGGAACGGAATAATAATTTATTCTTATAGAGGATCCAAAAAAGATTCAATCGGAAATATCGACAAATTCTAAATTCTTGCGACGTAGTCTAAAGGAAATGAAAAAAAAAAATTTCGAGGCTACAATTCTATCTCTATCAAATTTGAATATCAGAATAGCTGATATAGTCATGATTCAATAGGTCAGGTCCACTTACCTTTTTTATTTCTTATATTTATGATGGATTTGATTGGAATAACGGAAAAGTAGGAATATTTGGCGATTCATAATTGGGGTTGAGTAGGTAGAATATCTATGTCCTCGAACCAAAAATATGGAATAATGAAACCTGAGTTGAGTAAGAATATAGCCTGTAGTGACATAGTTGTCTCCGCAATAAGCGGGGTGATTTATCATTATAATGAACACTTTATAATCACTATACTATCTCATTATATTTATAATGATAATTAGTTAATTAACTCATTCTAATAAAAAAAATATCCCTATTATCCACTAAAAAATGAAGATTGAAACTAGAGTTTTGTGGAAAAAGCCCCTTATCGGATTTGAACCGATGACTTACGCCTTACCATGGCGTTACTCTACCGCTGAGTTAAAAGGGCCTATTTTATTCCATTCCTGAATGAGACAATGTGAAGACATATACATATATTATATACCTACATATTACATTACATAGGTGCATACAGTAGGCTCATAGTGTCTCATTCGGGAATATCTTTTTTTTTTTAGTCAGTCTAGGCTAAAACCTAATTACTTTTTTTTTTCTTTTATTGACCCCTATCACAACGAGATTCGTTTGATTAATACACAAATTGAAATAGATCCAAGATATTTGATATGTGATCAAATCATGTAATGTATGGAATGAAAAGATTCAACTCGTACCTGAAATCCAAGCTCTGCTCTTAGAAAAAAAGAAACTTTCTATCGTTTCTTAATTTCCTAGCTGTAAGATAGGAATATCGCATCTTAACAATGCGTGAATCGATGCGTGAAGGTTGAAGAATGGCTTTTCTGTCGGACAAATCACTAGCGATCCTATCCTTCATTAATTATTAATTATAACACATTATAATTATTTCCTATATAATGGAATGTTTATCCATTCTAATGATATAGAATCTATATATAGAAATAGAATATAGAATTTTTTTCATTCATGAACCATGAATGAAAAAATATTCTATCGGAATCGCGAAAGGAAAGGTGGAAAACTTATTCGTATTTAGTCACACCATTACATTATATTGACAATTACAAAAAACTATTCATACTATGAGTATATATAGTATGATGTCGGTTGGGCATCGCAGATATGCCCCCATCGTCTAGTGGTTCAGGACATCTCTCTTTCAAGGAGGCAGCGGGGATTCGACTTCCCCTGGGGGTAGGGTACTACGAAAGGAGGTTGATCATGTATTATCAATAAGTCTAGACTTTATTCTTCCTGGGTCGATGCCCGAGTGGTTAATGGGGACGGACTGTAAATTCGTTGGCAATATGTCTACGCTGGTTCAAATCCAGCTCGGCCCAAGAATTCACCGATCCATCATGAGATTACATAATATAAGAAATTTGTCCGCCGGAAACGTCTGGTTAATTTTATATCCTATTTGTTTTTTTTTCCGATATATTCTTCATTTTATGAATTATCTAGATTCATATCATAATCCGAAAATATAGGACAAGAATTAACAAGTCAAAATATTTTTTGGAAAGATTTCGTATCAATCGATTTAACACGATTTGACAATAGGATTTCTAGTAATCCGTGTCGTTCTCACTAAAGTCCATATCTATGTGGATATTAATATACCAATCACTCCTTTCTCTGTTACAATACGACAATTCTAAATTAAACTAGTCTTAATCAAATCATTAATAATATGTATGCTGTATACCTTATTTCTCTGGGATTGTAGTTCAATCGGTCAGAGCACCGCCCTGTCAAGGCGGAAGCTGCGGGTTCGAGCCCCGTCAGTCCCGACCTAGTATCCGATGACTCCATCAATTCATTTTTTTATTTTCTGTCAAGGGGCATAGAGTGGGATCTAATTCCCATAGGGTCCTTTTTTTTTTCCGTTTCGAATTATTTATTGAGAAAATACAATGCGACAATTTCAATTACTTCAATTAGTACCGAGGGGGATAGGCATATTGAATTGGTACAATTGTGGGTAGCACCCTATTTAGTTAGGATTAAAAGAAATCCTTGTCTGGTTTTTTTCGATTGCTCCTGACCCGTGGAAGGGAATCGAATACTTATATATATACTTTCACTAGAGCATATACACAAATTTTGATTCGTTTATTGTACGATAAAAAATGCACTTTTCACATAGTTACCTCGATAAAATACTTTTTTTTTCATATTAAAGCCTCTTTCTAGCTCCAATTTTTGATAACTTAAATTACTAATAGGAAACAATCTATTTATATCATTCAAACTACATACTTCATTTTGGATATATGTGTCCCCAGGCCGGTTCAAGGAAAGAAAGGAATATTTAAATTTAAATTAAGTAATTAAGAAAAGGAAGAGCAAACAAAGAAAAGATAGACCCTCTCTTCTCTTAGTAAGGGAATGAGTAATCTTTTTTTATTTCCGGGGAAGGTCCTATCGAAGAAAGAACAAACTAAAAAAAAAGAGTTCATTTTTTATTTTTTAATTTATCAAAATATTCGATCTTTTCTTCTTATTTTTTCCATTTTTCTTCTACTATTTGGGTTCGGTTTTTGATCAATGGAAGCGGAAGATGGGCCAGATGATCCTTTATTATATTATATATATGATTCTATAAATAAGACGGTAGGTTATAGAAAATAACGAATGGATAAAATAAAGAATAATAATTCAATGAGATTCTAAATTGGATCAGGAATTCCATTTTAGGTTTTTATTCCGTATGGATAAAAGATCTTCCTATGTTATACTATTCCATTCTCGATGATGAATAGATTTGATAGCTCAGATATTGTTATTCAATGATATTGATCCGATTCAATATCATCGGGATGTATTTCTCCCATTGAATTTACAGGATAAAGATTTAGAATCTCTATGGGATCAGATCCCGAGTTATTAATTATGAAGTAAAAAAACGATGAAATTATGGAAGTAAATATTCTCGCATTTATTGCTACTGCACTGTTCATTCTAGTTCCTACTGCTTTTTTACTTATCATTTACGTAAAAACGGTCAGTCAAAACGATTAATTTGAATCAAGCTTGACTTCTTAGTTCTTATCAATAATGGAAGAAATGAAAGGGATTCAAATTCCACGTCTTAAATAAAATGAGCGAATTCAAATCAGACGTATATGAGATTTGATAGTATGGTAGAAAGGAATATAGGAACCTTTCTACCATACTATCTATTAGTGTATAATTCTACTATACATTTTTATATAAAATAATAAAGTTGGACTGTATAAAGAAAGATGGCTTAATGTAGATCACTCCGTAATCTGTATATTGATATATGTACATATAACTCCCATATGTGTAATATACATAGTACCCCAATTCGAGTTCTTTACTTTGGTACATCCATTTTGTTTAGACCGATTTCGATCAATATGATATAATTGAATGCCCACCTTTACTCTTATCTTATAAAATACGTATCTACATAATAACAGATCGACTTCCTCTTTGAACAGTAAAGCGAGAAACAAATAAAAAGGGGTCGGTTGCTCCTCATTGTAATATTTATATATAATTCTGTTAAGAGCTAGTTCATCTAAATACTCTATTTCAATTTGGTTGGAAAAAATTGCATATCATGCGTATTCCGTTTAGTTTCAAAATACGAAGATGGGAATCATTTAATTTAACTATTTGTTTGATTGAAAGGTTATTCGTCATCTATTACATTACTTTACTGGATTCCAGTCGAATTTAAAAATGAAAATATTTGAAAGAAAAACGCTTTGCAGAAGGATTATGAAACTATTAATACAGTTTGATTACTCAACTCAATTCAATTAGTAATTACCCTAGCCCTAGAGTCCACTTCTTCCCCATACTACAAGTGAAAGGGAAAATGTAAAGACTACCATTAAAGCAGCCCAAGCAAGACTTACTATATCCATGTGAATTATGCCCCCGAATATGAAGAAACTCTTTCATTATTGATTACTAATAA